TCTAGGATCAACCAACTGGGGTTTTGTCGTTATAAAATATTAGATTCTATAGAAGCAATGATAAATAGATACGAATAGAGCGCAAAAAGGGGGGGGGGGGAAATAAAAAACAAAGTATAGAAAAGTTATACAAAATTTTATACGAATCACTGCCCCCTTTTTTTATTTCCTTAATTGAATCTCGTTTGATTTTGATTAGGGCAAAGTTACTTAAAAACCTCCGCCTTCTTTAAAATATCCCGAACAGTTTCTGTAGGCTTAGCGCCTTTTTCAAGGAAATATAGAATAGCGGGAACATTTAAACAACTTTGATTCTTTATCGGATCATAAAAACCCACTTTCCGAAGATCTCTTCCTTCTCTTCGGGATCGAACATCAATTGCAACGATTCGATAGACGGCTCATTGGGATAGATGTAAGTAAATGAACAAGACCCCCCCTAGAAACGTATAGGAAGTTTTCTCCTCGTACGGCTCGAGAAAAAATGATTCGAGGTTTTGTCTATGTATAGAATTCTAATGAATGGCAAAAGGGTTGATAAAATCAATTAGACTAGGATTTCACTCATTTTTTTCTTCGTTCTTCCTGAAAAAAAAAGAAAAAATCATTTGTACTCATAACTCAAGTTGGATAATTCTCAAATAGCTCAAAAGAAAATCAAATCTTTAAGCAATTTATTTCATTTATTGAATGGTCTTTAACCCCCCTTTTGTTTGTCTCGTTTAAAATACAATCATCTATTTGGATTTGGATTCTTTATTCTGATCCAGTTATTGAGACAATGGAAACGGCGTTTCCTTGTTCTGGGATCCTTTTTCTTTGTTTTAAATCATTGGGTTTAGACATTACTTCGGTGCTTCTTAATCCTTCCAACAAAATGGCAGCAACATACCCCTTTTGTGATTTCTTTCTATCAAAGAATCATACGAATGGTTGATTCCCCGCGATACACTTTGAATCGAAAGAGTTTTATCAATTCCAACAAAATTTCCTTTTGAATTGAAAACTTGCCCGAATCGGATCCTTTCAATTTCTATATTGATGATATACTTACGAAGTTGTTCCAATTTATTGATTGGCATTAACCCTAGATCCTTGCCCCTGAAAGCTGAATCAATACTTTACTACTCGAGCTCCATCATGTACTATTTACATTACAACCCAACAAAAAGAGGGGTTCTAGTGGAACAGAACAAACGATGTCGAGCCAAGAGCACCTTCATTCCTATATAAAATGGCGGATGTAAGAATAAGAATCCACACCGGATCGTGTCCTTCAAGTCGCACGTTGCTTTCTACCACATCGTTTCAAACGAAGTTTTACCATAACATTCCTCTAATTTGGAGCCAGTATGGAATTGATTCAATTATGGAATCATGAATAGTCATTGGTTCAGTCGGTACATAGACATATTAATCTATACCTTTTTTCTTCTATACATAGATGGTAAAGATTTTTCTGAAGAAATCTTAGCAAGACGCCATCTTTTATTGTATAAATGCAACTTTTTTCTAAAAAAACAAACTAACAGAACTAACATAAATAACACGAATAAATGAATTCTTTTTAACCCTGCATCTTCAAGTGACTCAATAGAAAAGATTGACCCATCTCCGACTTCTTTGAATACCAAAGATTCAACTCATAAGGAATCATTCAAAATTTTTATAATCGAAAAAATTTCCTATTTCGACATCATTATTGGAATAAAGTTTTACAATAAAGACTACACTTGATCATCATAAAAAAAAGAGAAATATCTCTTTCTTTTCGAATTGAATCATCAATGATTTAAAGCCGATAAATAGATTGAACAAGAAACCCAATTTTTTTTCGTGAGATGGATAAAAAAGACTGATATAAGAGAAGATTTAGGTCCTTATTCGTTCGATTCTTATTTTATTAATCAGATGAACGAGTAGGGGTTTTTCGTATCTATCAGATAGATTGAACAACTGTCACTGTTATGTAGATTCTATATTAAATATTTCAATATTTAAGGGATTCCATTTCTTTTTCACAAAAATGGAAAGGCTGTTGTCACTGAACGTTGTCACTAAAATAGAACGAAATCGAATAAGAAAAATACATATATATTACATATTAAGTTAAACTAAGCATTTCCTCATTTTATATGTATTTTTCTTTTTAACCTGGAATTAAGTAATCTTTCTGCAATCTTGGCATAAAGTGACTAAAAGATATGAATTACCCCGTATCAATCGTTACATCGATTTACAATTATTCATTAGAGCCAAACACGAAATACCTAAAAAGGTCAAAAAAACATCGGTTACATATGTAACTTGATTCGTTGTTAATGAGATTCGGACAGACACAGATATTTAAATGAATATCTCCCGTTGCTGATTAAGACCTATCTACCCCCCCCCCAATTCTCTGGGAATGCTGAATCAGAAATCAAAAAGGATCCCTTTTACGGAAAGGAAACTATCTAGGGACAAAGACAAACAAGTCCAGATTAAGCCCTTGCTCCTA